AAAATTATTTATAAAATTAAAATTTTCAAAAATTAAATATTTATAAATTTTTATTGTCAAATAATATTTTTTCCTTTAATAATTTTTTCAACTTTATTAATTTTTATTTCATCTTCATGAATATCAATATGAATAATTATAGAATTAAATTCTTTAAGTTTTTTAATAATATTAATTTTTAATAAAAATTTAAAATATGAAATTCCAATAATTTTCTTTTTAATTCAATCATTTAATTCATATTTATTTTTAATATCATCCATAAATTTAATAACATTTAATTTTTTCATAATAATTATTTGATTTTCAATAATCTCAAAAATAGGAATTCCACCATTTTATTTATGATATCTAAAAATCATAAAATCTATTAATTGAACAAATTTTTTTTTCTTTTCAACAATCCAAAAAATTATTCCTTTAATTATTTTAAATAATTCTTTATATTTTATAAATAATAATCTTATAAAATTTTTTTCATTAAATTTAATATTATCTTCAATCTTTTCATCAATTATTAGAATAAATTTTACATCTATTAAAATCATTTTATCCTTTTCTTCCATAAATCAAATATCATGGATTATTTTAATTTCTATAATTAATGAATTAACAATAATTAATTTTTTTTTAACATACCTTATAATTATAATAAATTTAACTATAATTTTTAATAAATTTAATATTAATTATTTAAATAATATAAATTTAATAAAATTTAATAATAATTTCTCTTATTTATTAATAAATTTATCAATATTTTCTTTAGCAAGAATTCCCCCTTTCACAGGATTCTTAATAAAATGAATTTCTATCCAAATATTTTTTAATTATATAAATTTTTTTATAATTATAATTTTAATTTTTAGAACTATTATTTCAACATTTATTTATATTCGAATTATTTTTATTAACATTTTAAATTTATCAATTTCAACAAAAATAAATTTTAAAAACATTAATTTTTTAAATCTTATAAATTTTAATTTTCCTTTAATTAATTGAATATCATTAACTTTTTTATTTTTTTATGAAATTATTTAATTAAAATTTTAAGTTAAGAAACTATAAACCTTCAAAGTTTAAATTATATATAATATTATATAAATTTTATTTTTAAGAAATATAAGTTTAAATAACTTCAAATAAAATTAGAAATTTTAATATTTCAATATTTCTTTAAACAATTTAAATATTATATATTAATGTTAATTGCATAAAAATTTTTGAAGTTTTAAGAAATAATTAAATTTATTATATATATATATATATATATATATATATATATATATATATATAATATAAGTAATATGTCCGAAAATTAAAGGTAATAAACTGTAAATTTATTTATAGAAATTATTCTTATTACTAACTTAGAATTAAAATTCAATATAATTATTAACAATAACTAACCTCTTATATTTTTTGGTTTTAAGTTAAAATTAAATCAATCTAATTGAATTTTTAAATTTGCAATTTAAAATTTTATTTAAAATATTTAATTTTTAAAAATGGACAAATATTTATCTTCTTCCAAGTCGAAATTGAATATCTTAAATTAACTACATTTTTTTTCTCTATTTAAATCAATTTAAAGCCCCTTCAAATCATTCTAAATAAAGTCCAAAAAGTAAAATAAATAAAATTAATAAAAAATTAAAGTAAATAAAATAAATCAAAAAATTTATAACTTTAATAAAAGGTAAAATTAAAGCAATTTCTACATCAAAAATTAAAAAAATAATTCTAATTAAATAAAATTGAAGGGAAAAAGGAAGCCGTCTTTTTGAAATTGGGTCAAATCCACATTCAAAGGGACTCATTTTTTCACGATTTTTAAATAATTTTTTTGATAAAATAAAATTTAAAAAAATCATCAATAAAATAATTAATATAATTGAAATAAAAAAAAATAAAATTTTTAAAATTATTTATATTATTTTAATAAATTTTTTAATTGGAAATTAAATGTAATAATTATACTATATAAATAAAAATTTTTTATCTAGATCAAAAATAAATTAATAAAAATAAAAATAATCAAACTACATCAACAAAATGTCAATATCAAGCTGCTGCTTCAAACCCAAAATGATGATTAGAAGAATAATTATCTAAAAATATTCGAAAATAATTTACTATTAAAAAAATTCTCCCAATTAAAACATGAAGACCATGAAATCCAGTAGACATAAAAAAAATTGATCCATAAACTGAATCAGAGATTGTAAATGACGCCTCTAAATATTCTATATATTGAAACAAAGAAAAAATAATTCCTAAAAAAATTGTTAAAAATAAACTTAATAATCTCTCATTTTTATTATTGCATAATAATGAATGATGCCTTCAAGTAATTAAAACTCCTGAAGATAATAAAATTAATGTATTTAATAAAGGAATTTCAAAAGGATTAAAAGTTTCAATATTTTTGGGGGGTCAAATCCTACCAATTTCAACCCTAGGAGATAAAAATATATGAAAATAACATCAAAAAATTCTTAAAAAAAATATAACTTCAGAAACAATAAATAAAATTATCCCTATTTTTATTCCTATTAAAACCTTTAAAGTATGAAATCCCTGAAAAGTCCTTTCTCGAATTACATCACGTCATCATTGGAAAAATACTAAAATTAATAAAATAATCCCAAAAATTATTATCCAAAATGAAAAATTATTAAATCAATTTATTACACCAATAAAAGAAATTATTACTCTGAATGATAACAAAATTGGTCAAGGTCTTAGAGTTACTAAATGAAAAGGTTGATATAAAATTTTATTCATAATTTACTTCAATTCTATATAAAGATCTTAAAATAGTAAAAACATAAGATTGAATAATTGCTACTCTTAATTCTAAAATTACTAATAATCTTTGAAAAATAATTATTAAAAATAAAAATACTATTAATAAACTTGAACCTGTAGATGAAATTAATGTTATTAATAAATGCCCTGCAATTATATTTGCAGATAATCGAACAGCTAAAGTCCCAGGACGAATTAAATTTCTGATTGATTCAATTAAAACTATAAAAGGTATTAAAATAAATGGAGTTCCTTGGGGAACTAAATGAATAAATATATGATTTAAATTCATAATTCACCCATATAATATTAATGAAATTCATAAAACTAATGATATTCTTAAACTTACTAATAAATGACTTGTTCTAGTAAAAATATAAGGAAATATTCCTAAAAAATTTCTTAATATAATAAATAAAAAAAATGAAATAAATAATAAAATATTTAATTTATTAATTTTTAAATTTATTAAAACTGAAATTTCAGAAATTAATTTTTTAATAATTAAATTTATTATTTCATTAAACCGGGAAGGAATAAATCAAAAATTTATTGGAATAAAAAAACAAATAAAAATTATCCTCAATCAATTCATTGAAAAATAAACTGAAGTTATTGGATCAAAAATAGAAAACAAATTTATCATTTTATATTAAATTTAAAAAACTTTTCTTTTTTAAATAATAAATAATCTTTTTTTTCATTTAACAAAAAATGAATTATTAAACAAAATAAAAATAACATTAATAAAATAGAAAAAAATATAATTAATCAATTTATTGGTATTATTTGAGGAATAAATTAAAATAATAATATTTATATTAATTATTTAAATAAAAATATTTTTAATAAATAACTTTAATTTGACAAATTAATATTATATAAATTTAACTAATTTTTAAAATTTCAAATCAATTGATATCTTAAAATAAAGAATTAAATTTTTAATTTAAAAATAGTAATTAATTACTTCAATTGAATAAAATTAATAAGAAAATAATCAATTTAAAAATCTTTTAACCTCAACTGACTCTAAAACAATAGGTATAAATCTATGATTAACCCCACAAATTTCAGAACACTGACCATAAAATAAACCACCTCGATTAATTAAAACTCCAATCTGATTAATCCGTCCAGGAACAGCATCAACTTTAATCCCTAAAACAGGGATAGTAAATGAATGAATAACATCAAAAGAAGAAACTAATATTCGAATATGATAAAATAAAGGTAAAATTATTCGATTATCAACATCTAATAGTCGAATTAATCCATAATTATTAATTAAATTAAATTCATTATTTTTATTCACTTCCCTAAAATTATCAGAAATTATAAATGAATCAAAATTAACTTCCCCAAAATCTGAATACTCATATCTTCAGTATCACTGATGACCAATAATTTTAATTGTTAATTCCGGGTTAATTAATTCATCTCTTAAATATAAAATTGATAATGAAGGAATAACTAAAAAAAATAATATTAATATTGGAATAATAGTCCAAAAAATTTCAATAAATTGCCCTTCTAATAAAAATCGGTTAATAAATTTATTAAATAATATAAAAAATAATAAATATATAATTAATATAATAATAATTACTAAAATAATTATCGCATGATCATGAAATATAATTATTTCTTCTATAATTGAAGAATTAGCATTTTGAAAAAAAAATTGACCTCATTCTATAATTTCTAAAAATAAATTAATTTATATATAAAGATTTTAAATCTATTGCACTATTCTGCCATTTTAGAAAACTAATTTATTAAAAAACTTTGGGATTTCATAAAAAGAATGATATCTAGGGGGATATCTTATTAGTCACTCAACAGAATTTCCTAAATTTTTTACTGATAAAATTGATCGCTGAGAAATTAATCTTTCTCAAATAATAAATATAAAAAATAAAGTTCTTATTATAGAAATTATAGAACCCAAAGTCGAAACTAAATTTCAACATAAAAATGAATCGGGGTAATCTGAATATCGACGAGGTATTCCTCTTAATCCTAAAAAATGTTGGGGGAAAAAAGTTAAATTTACCCCAAAGAATATTATAAAAAATTGAGATTTTAATAACTTTTTATTTATTATAACCCCTGAAAAAACTGGAAATCAATAAATAAATCTTCCAAAAATAGCAAAAACTGCCCCTATTGATAATACATAATGAAAATGAGCAACAACATAATAAGTATCATGTAAAATAATATCAATTGAAGAATTAGATAAAATAATTCCTGTTAAACCCCCAACAGTAAATAAAAAAATAAAACCTAAAATCCATAAATTAAAAACTCTAAAATTAATTTTTATTCCATTTAAAGAAGCTAATCATCTAAAAACCTTAATTCCTGTAGGAACAGCAATAATTATAGTTGCAGAAGTAAAATATGCACGTGTATCAACATCCATCCCAACAGTAAATATATGATGAGCTCAAACAATAAATCCTAAAATTCCAATAGAAATTATAGCATAAATTATTCCTATTGAACCAAAAGTTTCTTTTTTTATTCTTTCATTACAAATTATATGGGAAATTAACCCAAATCCAGGTAAAATTAAAATATAAACCTCTGGGTGACCAAAAAATCAAAATAAATGTTGATATAAAATTGGATCACCACCCCCTGAAGGATCAAAAAAAGAAGTATTTAAATTTCGATCAAATAATAATATAGTAATAGCCCCTGCTAAAACAGGTAATGATAATAATAATAAAATTGCTGTTAATAAAACTGATCAACAAAACAAAGAAATATTTTCAATTTTAAAAATTTTTATATTTAAAATTGTTGAAATAAAATTAATCGATCCTATAATTGAAGAAATTCCAGCTATATGTAAAGAAAAAATTGATAAATCAACCGAAGGGCCACCATGAGATAAATTTAAAGATAATGGAGGATAAACAGTTCATCCAGTCCCAGTACCTGATCCAATAAATATTCTAGAAATCAATAAAATCAATCTAGGGGGTAAAAGTCAAAATCTTATATTATTTATTCGAGGAAAAACTATATCAGGAGATCCTATTATTAAAGGAACAAAATAATTCCCAAATCCCCCTATTATAACAGGTATAACAAAAAAAAAAATTATTACAAATGCATGAGTAGTAACAATCGAATTATAAATCTGATCATTTCCAATTAAAGAACCACAAGACCCCAATTCTATTCGAATTAATATCCTTAAAGATAATCCTATAACCCCAGCTCACATCCCAAAAATAAAATATAAAATTCCAATATTTTTATGATTAGTAGAAAAAAGTCATAATTTCATTTATTTAAAATTTATATAGTTTATAAAAAACATTATATTTTCATTATAAAAAAAATAAAATTTTTATTTATAAATATTTAAAAATTAATAAAAATTATCTTAATATCTTCAATATTAAATTTTAGATAAACTATTTAAATTTTAAATAAATAAAATTAAAAAATAAAAAAATATTATTAAAAAGATCAAAGACACTAAAAAATTATTATTTAAATTAACTACATTATTTTTATTTTTAATAATTTTAATTAATGAATCTTTAAAAAAATATTCTCTCCAACCTTTATCAAAAAAGAAAAAATCAAATTTTACAAAATAAAGGGGAAAAAAAATTAATTTATTTAAATAATAAATAAATCATATTTTTCCAAAAAATAATTTTATTAAATAATATTTTTGAAAATAAATAATTTTAATTAATAAAATTATTAAAAAAAAAAAAATTACTAATAAAAATAAAATTAAAATTTTTTCAAATTTAAATAAATAAATTTCTTCTAAATTTGAATAAATTAATAAATTTAAAATTCCACCAAAAGAAACCCTAAAAATTATTAAAATTATCATTGAAAAATTCATTAATTTATTATCTTTTAATAAATAAAAAGATAAAAATATAAATTTTTTATCTATTAAATAATATATTAAACGAAATCTATATATTAAAGTCAATATTGTTGAAATTAATAAAAATAAAAAAATTAAAAAATATTCATTTGATATTAATATTATCTCTAAAATTTTATCCTTAGAAAAAAAACCAGAAAAAAAAGGCATTCCACATAAAGAAAAATTAGAAATCATTAATATAATTATAGTTAAAGGTATAAACTTAAAAATTATTCCTAAATTTCGAATATCTTGATTATTTAATATAAAATGAATTAAAACCCCAGAACATATAAATATTATAGACTTAAATATTGCATGAATAATTAAGTGAAAAAAAGTTAAATCATAAAATTTTATTGAATAAATTATTACTATTAAACCTAATTGTGATAAAGTTGAATAAGCAATAATTTTTTTTATATCATATTCAAAATTAGCAGAAAGACCAGCTATTATTATAGTTAAAAGTCCTGAGACCAATAAATAAAATAATAATTTTTCATTTTTATAAATTAAAAAATTAAAACGAATTAATAAATAAATTCCTGCAGTTACTAAAGTAGAAGAATGAACTAATGAAGAAACAGGGGTAGGGGCAGCTATAGCTGCTGGAAGTCAAGAAGAAAATGGAAATTGAGCCCTTTTAGTAAATCTAGCTAAAATTACTAATATTAATAAAAAAAAAAATATATAATTATAATTTATAAAATTTCATCTTCCAAAACAAAATATTAAAACAATTCTTATTAAAATTATTACGTCACCAATTCGATTTATTAAAACTGTTAATATTCCAGAATTTATCCTATAATAATTTTGATAAAAAATTACTAAACAAAAAGAAATTAATCCTAATCCATCTCATCCTAATAAAATTCTAATTATATTTGGACTAATAATTATCAAAATTATAGAAAAAATAAATATTAATAACAAATAAAAAAATCGATTAATAAATTTATCCCCTCTTATATATTCACTCCTATAAATTATAATTATTGAAGAAATTAAAAAAACTACAAAAATAAAAATTAAAGTTATTCAATCAATATAAATTAATAAATTTATATCAACACTATTTAAAAAAATAATTCTTCATTCAACAAAAACATTAATTTTTATTAATAAAAAAAATAAACCAAAAAAAAATATTAAATTTCTAAAAACAAAAAAAATAATTCCTCTTAAATAATAATAAATAATATATTATAAATTTAAAAATTATTGAAAATTATCTATGATCCCACAAATCAAAATTTTAATTAAACTATTTAAATTAAAAAAATAAATCTATTTTCATAATTAAAAAATTTAATGGAATTCAATGAAAAATTATTAATAAAAACTCACGAATATTATTAAAATTTATTTTCAATAAATAATCATTAAATTTACCATGACTTCTATTAGTAAATAAATATAATCTATAACAAGCCCTTAAAAATAATCTTAACATTAAAAAAAATAAAATATTAAATGATCAATTCATTAAAGTTAATAAAATTATTAATTCTCTTAATAAATTTAAAGAAATAGGGGCAGATATATTAATTACACAAAAAGAAAATCATCAAAATATCATTGAAGGAAAAAAAAAAATTAACCCTTTATTTATTAAAATTCTTCGAGACTTTGATCGATCATAAAAATAATTTACTAAAATAAATAAAGCAGATGAACAAAATCCATGACCAATTATTATTAAAAATCCCCCAAAAAATCCATACAAAGTTATTGTTATTAAACCTATTAATATAATTCCTATATGAACTACTGAAGAATAAGCAACCAATATTTTTATATCAATTTGATTTAAACATTTTAAACTTAAAACTATTATTCCTATTAAACTAATAATTATAAAAACAAAATTCATTTTTAAACAAACTTTTATTATAATTATTATTGAACGAATAATTCCATACCCTCCTAATTTTAATATAACCCCTGCTAAAATTATTGATCCAAAGACAGGAGCTTCAACATGAGCCTTAGGTAATCATATATGAAATAAAAACATTGGTAATTTAACTAAAAAAGCAAAAATTAAATAAAAATATATAACTTTATCACAAAAATTTTCTATCAATAAATTTTTATTTATTAAAAATAAATAATTTAATGAATTATTTTCTCCAAAAATTATATATAATAATACTAATAAAGGTAAAGAAGCAAATAATGTATATAAAAATATATATATTCTAGCTCTTAATCGTTCAGGTTGGTATCCTCAACCTATAATTAAAAAAAAAGTAGGAATTAATCTTATTTCAAAAAATAAATAAAATAAAAAATAATTTATTGAAATAAAACATAAAATTAAAAAAATTAATAATAAAAATATTATTATAAAAAATAATTTATCATTAAAACTATTTTTAGAAACCAATATTATAAATATAATAATTATAATTCTTAAAATTATAAAAAAAATCCTATAATTATCTATACCAATAATCCCATAAAAATTTATCCATCTATCTAAATTTAATCTTAAAAAAATTATTATTATTTCTAAAATAATTACTATTAATATAAATAATATAACTATAAAAAATTTATTAAATAAAATAATATAAAAATATAAATAAATTATTATTAATAAAATTTTTATCATATTAATAAATTAATTAATTTTAAATTATCATTTCCATAACCTCGAAATATTAAAATTAATAAAGTTAATCCTAAAACTCTTTCACAAACAACAAAAACTAAATAATATAACATTAAAATAGACAAATTTAAATGAATAAAAATTCTTAATAAAAACATAAATAATATAATTATTATAAATTCTATCATTATTAAAGATATAAAAATTTGATTATAAAATATTGAAAATATAAAACAAAAAAAAATAAATAAATTTAAAAAAAAATAATAATTTAAAAAAATTCCTTTTTTTCAAAAAAATAAATTATTATATCATTAATCCCCAAAATTAATATTTTAAAATCTTTAAACTACTTTTTGAAAAGTTAACTAATAATAACTATTAATTTAAAATAAAATATTAATTTTGTAAATTAAAAATATTAAAAATAATATAGTTAAATTTTAAAAATAATTTATTTTCAAATTTTTATAATTTTAATATTAAATTTTTTTATAATAATAATTAGAATTTTTCCTCATAAAAATAAAATAATTCATCCAATAATTATAGGTTTTAATTTATTACTATTAACAATTTTATCATCAATTAACATTAATTTATTATTTAACAATCACTGATTATCATTCATTATTTTCTTAATTATAATTGGAGGATTAATAATTTTATTTTTATATTTTACAAGATTTATCAGAAATATAAATTCATCAATTAAATGAAAAAAATTAATTAATTTCCCATTTAAATTATTTATATTATCAACATTTTTTATTATAATAATTATAAATTTCAATAAATTTATCTGATCAAATAAATTTATTGAAATTAATAACATAATTTCAATTTCAAAAAATATTTTAATAGAAAATAATATTCAAATAAACTTTTTATTTTTAATTAATAAAAATATAAATACATTATTAATAATAATATTTTTAATTATTTCTTTAACATTTATTGTAAAAATTTGTATTAATAAAAAATTTTCATTACGTAAAATTAATTAATTAAATTATTATGAAAAAATCTTTTTTAAAAATTAACCCTTTATTAAATATAATTAGTTCATCATTAATTTATTTACCATCACCTATAAATATTAATATTTGATGAAATTTTGGATCATTACTAGGAATAAATTTAATAATTCAAATCATTACAGGATTATTCTTAACAATACATTATTGTCCAAATATTTTTGAAGCATTTAATAGAGTTATTCATATTATTCAAGATGTAAATTATGGATGAATTATCCGATTAATTCACATAAATGGAGCATCAATATTTTTTATTTGTTTATTTTTACATATTGGACGAAATATTTACTATAACTCATTTTTTTTTATTAAAACTTGAATATCTGGAATTTTAATCTTTTTCTTATTAATAGGAACTGCTTTTTTAGGATATGTTTTACCCTGAGGACAAATATCCTTCTGAGGGGCAACAGTTATTACAAATTTAGTTTCAGCTATTCCTTACTTAGGAGATTCTATTGTTAAATGATTATGGGGTGGATTCTCAGTAAGAAATGCTACTCTTAATCGATTTTATACATTTCATTTTATTTTACCTTTCGTTATTATAATATTAGTAATTATTCATTTATTTTTTCTCCATGAAACAGGATCTTCTAATCCCCTAGGAATTAATAGAAACTTAAATAAAATTCCTTTTAATCCATACTTTTCTATTAAAGATATTTTAGGAATATTAATAATAATATCTTTATTATTAATTATTTGTTTTTTAAATCCATATATAATATCAGATCCTGAAAATTTCAATCAAGCTAATCCAATAATTACCCCAATTCATATTCAACCAGAATGATATTTTTTATTTGCTTATGCTATCTTGCGATCAATTCCTAATAAACTAGGAGGAGTAATTGCATTAGTTTTTTCAATTTTAATTTTAATTATTTTACCTTTTAATTCAAAATATAAAATTAAAAGATTTCAATTCTATAATTTAAAACAAATTATTTTCTGAAATTTTATTGCCTTATTTATTATTTTAACATGAATCGGAGCACGACCAGTAGAAAGACCTTTTATTATTATTGGACAAATTTCTTCAATTATTTATTTCTCATACTTTATTTTTTTTCCAATTATATTAAATTATATTGATAAAAAAGTTTTTAATTAAATTATTTATCTTAATAAAAGAATTTGTTTTGAAAACAAAAAATAAGAGTTTAATCTCTTAATAATTTAAAACTACCATTTTAATCCCTAAAATAAAAATAATTAAATTTAAAGAAATTGGTAAATAACTTTTCCATGTTAAATATATCAAATTATCATAACGAAATCGGGGGAATGTCCCACGAACCCAAATAACTAAAAATAAAGAAAATAAAAATAAAATATAAAATTTTAAAGAGAAAATATTTCCCCCAAAAAAAAAAATTCTAAATAAATATATTATAAATATAATTATCCCATATTCAGCAATAAAAATTAAAGCAAATATTCCTCTTATATATTCAGTATTAAAACCAGAAACTAATTCAGATTCCCCTTCAGCAAAATCAAATGGAGTTCGATTCATTTCTGCTAATAAACTAACAAATAAAATTATTATTCTTAAAAATATTATAAACATAAATCAAACAAATTTTTGAAAATCTAAAAACTTAAAAATTCTAAATCTTTCAACTTCAATAATTAATCCTATAATAATAAAAATTATTCTAACTTCATAAGAAATAGTTTGAGCAATTCTTCGTAGTCCCCCAATTAATGAATATATAGAATTAGAGGATCATCCTGAAATTATTATTGGATAAACCCCTATTCTTATTAAACAAAAAATTAAAATTAATCTATAAGAATCATTAATAATTTTTGAAAAAATAGGTATAAACTGTCAAATTAATAACATTAAAATTATAGCAAAAAAAGGTCCTAATAAATATATAAAATAATTAGATTTTAAAATTAAATTAAATTCTTTAGAAAATAGCTTAATTGCATCCCTAAAAGGTTGAACAATCCCTAAAAATCCTAATTTATTTGGACCTTTTCGAAGTTGAATATAACCTAAAATTTTTCGCTCTAAAAGAGTTAAAAAAGCAACAGAAATCAAAACTATTAACAATAAATCAATAAAAATAATTAAAAATATAAAATCAAAAAATAAAAAAATTATTACTTAAAAAAATTATTTTTATAATTAAATTCTAAATTTAATACACTTATTCTGCCAAAGTAACAAATTAATTTGATTCAATTTTAATAAATTATTTAAAATAAAAAGTCCTTTCGTACAAAATTATTTAATTTTTTTTTAAGATAGAATCCGATCTGGCTCACACCGATCTAAACTCAAATCATGTAAGAATTTAATAGTCGAACAGACTAATTTTTTTATTTTCTACAATAAAAAAAATTCTTAATTCAACATCGAGGTCGCAATCTATTTTATCAATAAGATCTTTCAAAAATAATTACGCTGTTATCCCTAAGGTAATTTATTATAAATTTATTACAATAGATTAAATAAATTATAAATTAATATATTTTTAATAAAAAATTTTATTAAATTTTTCAATTTCCCCAATTAAATAATTAATAATTAATAAAAATATCTTTATTAAAAAATTTTAACTATTAAATTCTATAGGGTCTTCTCGTCTTTAAAAAAAATATAAGAATTTTTACTTATAATAAAATTAAAAATTTATTAAATTGAAACAGTTTATATTTTATCCAACCTTTCATTCCAGACTTTAATAAAAAGACAAATGATTATGCTACCTTAGTACAGTAAAAATTCTGCAGCTATTTAAAAATTCATTGAGCAGAGCTAGATTTTAAATTATAATCAAAAAACCATGTTTTTAATAAACAGGTAAATATAAATTATTGCCTAATTCTTTAATTTAAACTTATCAAACTTATAATATAATAAATTTTTTTTCTACTAATTTTATCATTATTTAAATACTTTAAAAAATTAAAATAATTAATTTTATAAACTATTAAATTCATAAAAAATTTTAAAAAAACAAATTTAATTATTAAAAACTATAAATTTATAAAAATTATTATTTCTAAAAAATTTTTATCAATAAAAAAAATATTAAAATTAAATTTAAGTTTATCCCTAAATTTATTAAAAATAAAATATATTAAAAATTTAATAAATAAATTTAATAATAATTATATTTTCTTTATTAAATAAATTTATAAAATAACTAGATATAATTAATTTCGAAAAACATTTCATTTCAAAAAATTTATTTTTTATAATATTTAAACATTAAAAAATATAAAAATTTAAATCAATTAATTTCGAGAAAAATAATTTATTAATTATATTAATTTAATAAACCCTGATACAAAAGGTAAAAAAAAAAAATTTAATTTCATAATAATAACAAATATTCTTTTTCAATACTAAAATTATAAAAAAAATAAATTATTCAAAATATTACTTAACTTTTATAAAATTAAAATTTTTTTTAAAAATAAAATAATTTTTCTAAAAAAAATATTTAAAATATTTTAATTTAAGAATAATTTTTAAATAACTTTTATTAGCAAAATAAATATTATAAATTTAACTATATTCCTAAAAATTATTACTAAGAACACTTTCCAGTACCCTTACTTTGTTACGACTTATTCTAATTAATTAGAAGTGACGGGCAATTTGTACATAATTTAAAATTTTATTCAAAAAATTTAATTAAATTTATTTACTTTTAAATCTTATAATCAAAAATATTAAAAATTTTTTATTTAAATTTATTTTTTTATAATACATTAATTTCTTAAATTTACTACATATTGATCTGAAATAAAATTAAAAATAATTTTTTAAAAATTAACAAATCTTAAAATATTTTTTTCTAACAAACATACATAAACTTTAAAATTTAAGTTTTTCCTATCGTGGATTATCAATTATAAAACATATTCCTCTAAATAAATTAAATTACCGTCAAATTTTTTAATTTTTAAAAAAATTTCTTTTATTTAATAATTTAATAATTAATAATAGGGTATCTAATCCTAGTTTATATAAAAAAATTTAAAAATAATTTAATAAATAAAATTTATTTAAAATTTTAAAAAATTTTACCTTTTTTAAAATTTATTAATAAAAAAAATATTCAAAAATTATTATAAATAAAATTAAATTATATTTTTTATTTTGTATAACCGCTAATGCTGGCACAAAATTATTATAAAATTAATTAATTTACTAAATATTAAATTATTAATTTTTTAAATTTTTATATTAAAATTATAAAAATAAAATTTTATTTAAAAAATTTATTTCTTTAAAAATTATATATATATTAATTAAATAAATAATTTAATAAACCAAAATTAAATTTATAAAATTTAATTAAATAAATTTTCTTTTTATTGTAAAAAAAATATTTTTTATAAACTAAAATTTTCCTTCCTATTTTAAATCCAAATAAAAAGAAAATTTTAAAAATTTTTCTTAAGATTATGAATCTAAAAACTTAATATATAGTCTATCTTTTTTTTAAAAAAAATAAATAACAAAAATCTTTACCTAACAAATCAATTTTCTTAAAAACTAAACACAACCAAAACAACTAAAAATGCATCAATCTCAACATTTCCTAAAACAAACCTAAGGTGTAATTGCATTTGATGGAAATTTAATTCTAAGTACTAGTATAATTTTTACAAATTATTTCTCATTTTAAAACAATTAAAAATAATTATCTATAATTTCTCTTGTTAATTATTAATGAAAGAAATAAAAATTTCATAATTTATTCTATCAAAATAACCCTTTTTATCAGGCATTTCATT